GTGTTACAATGTAACACTATATAATGATGACAATTCATACCACATGTCATTAAAGAAAAATATACAACCGGCCCTCGTTTTAGGGGTTTTTCGAGGATAACCGTGTATATTGGGGGGAGGGGGGGTTTTTCCAAAAATTATGTATAATTTTTTTTTTTTTCCGTTTCGACCCAGGGGTACCTATATAGTATAGTATGTGTCAAATATAAAAACTATGCCCGATATATAGATGAATGTCCTAAATAAGTTAATGTTTTTTACATTAATTAAATAGTTGTTAACTCCACCAGGTGTTCGAAACCCATGAAGTGTCTTTCTTAAATGTCTGTTAGATTATTCATCAACCCACTGTGTCTAATATGACCTTCATAATTATTCTCCCGTAACGATTAATTAGCTCGAATTGACAAATAATGGCCAGTGAATGAATTAAGTAGTTGAGTCATGCAAATATTATGTCGAGGGTAGCTCGAGTTTAAAAGATAGAGCCGGTTGCAACCCTGGCGGGTTAACGATTGCTTGCATTCCCCCCCAAAAAGACTGGGAGGCACGAGAAATACTGAGACGATTAAGAGTATGAATGCCAATAAAGGGAACTAGAGGATGAGGAGTTCTGACGCGATTAAGAGACGATAGCGTGTTAAGGGTGCCAAATGTGGGTTTGTGAAGTTGATGGGGATAAATCTTTTACCGTACCACAAACCGTGCAAAGGTGTCTAGATGAGATGTATTGGTTATTTCTCGCCAGCCCGCATAATTAGGGGGTATGTAAATTAATGGTTATGTAAAAGTTAATGCTATTGGATGGTTGATTTTGAATTAATGAGTGTTAAGGATACGTATTATGTAATGAAATAGTGGAATGTCTATTAATGAGGATTAAGCATAGATATGTATTTAGTATAGAATATCTATTAATGAGGATTAAACATAAATATGTAATGAGATAGTGGCAGGTCTATTAATGAGTATTAAACATAGTATAGTGGATATATCAATTAATGGGGTTGAGCATAGTATATGTGGATAGTATATGTATGGGGATTAAACATATATATGTTAAACCGATGTCCACAGAATGCAAGTAATTACATTATTAGGCTTTTCAGGAGGTAGTTTAACGTAAAATCTTGGCTTTGGGAGCCAAGGACGAGAGTTTGACTCTCTTTCTCCTGAGGGGATATGTGTTCTGGGAGGGGTTTTCACCCTCGATCTTCGGTTTACAAGACCGATGCCTTAATGGTCTAGGCTACCAGAACTAGTTTAGAGTTTAAGTATTTTGTTTTCTCATCAACCGGCGATTGGTAGGAGGATAAGGAAGAATGAGAAGTAGGTAATTGAGGCGATTTGTCCAATTATAATGAATGGTTGTTCTACTGGTTGTCCGCCAATTCAGGTTAAGATAATAGTGTTTGTTACTAATATTCAGAAAAGGGTTTGTGTTAAGGGTCGGAATGTTGAGCTTCGTTGTTTGGAGGTGTGTAGGAGAGGGGCTAGTATAAGGATGAAGATAGAGAAGATAAGGGCAAGTACTCCTCCTAATTTATTAGGGATGGAGCGTAGGATAGCGTAGGCGAATAGGAAGTATCATTCTGGTTTGATGTGGGGTGGTGTTACGAGGGGGTTTGCGGGGATGAAGTTTTCTGTGTCTCCTAGAATGTTTGGTAGGAAGAGGGCTAGTAGGGTAAGTAAAGAGACTAAGATGAAGAATCCTAGGAGATCTTTGTATGTGTAGTAGGGATGGAATGGGATTTTGTCTATGTCTGAGTTAAGCCCTGTGGGGTTGTTGGAGCCGGTTTCGTGAAGGAAAAGGATATGGATGAATGTTAGTGCTGTGATTGCAAATGGTAGTAGGAAGTGGAAGGCAAAGAAACGAGTTAGCGTTGCATTGTCTACTGAGAAGCCCCCTCAGATTCATTGTACTAGTACATCTCCAACATAGGGGAAAGCAGAAAGGAGGTTTGTAATGACTGTAGCGCCTCAGAAGGATATTTGTCCTCATGGAAGTACATAGCCTACGAAAGCGGTGGCTATTAGTAGGAATAGTAATAAAACTCCGATGTTTCATGTTTCTTTGTAAAGGTAGGATCCATAATAGAAGCCTCGGGCAATATGAAGGTAGGCGCAGATGAAGAATAAAGAGGCGCCATTGGCGTGAATATTGCGGATTAATCAACCATAGTTGACGTCTCGGCAGATGTGAGCTACTGATGAGAATGCGGTTGTGATGTCTGCAGTGTAGTGTATGGCTAGAAAAAGTCCTGTCAGGATTTGAATGATTAGGCAAAGTCCTAGGAGTGATCCAAAGTTTCATCAAGCGGAGATGTTGATGGGGGCTGGTAGATCAATTAAAACATTGTTAATGATTTTGAATAAGGGATGTGTTTTTCGGATGTTGGAGGTCATTAGGTTCCTATAGTTGAATAACAACGATAGTTTTTCAGGTTATTGGTCTTAGTTAGAGTCTAAGTGGGAATATATGACTTATTTTTTATTTGTTTTGATAATTTGTTTTATTTTAGGTTTAGTAGCGGTTGCATCTAATCCTTCTCCATATTTTGCTGCGTTAGGTTTGGTAGTTTCGGCTGGAATTGGTTGTGGTTTGTTGGTTGGATTGGGTAATTCTTTTTTGTCATTAGTATTATTTTTGATTTATTTGGGTGGTATATTAGTTGTTTTTGCTTATACGGCAGCGCTTGCTGCGGAGCCTTATCCTGAGTCATGGGGAGATTGGTCTGTGTTGGTTTACGTTATTGTTTATTTTAGTGGTCTTGTTTATGTTAATAGTAATTTTGTAGAAGGTTGGGGATGTGGTTGGTTTAGTGGTGAGGAAATTAGTGGGTTGGAGATAGTTCGTGGAGATTTTAGTGGTGTAGCGTTATTGTATTCTTATGGGGGAGGTATGTTGGTTTTAGGTGGGTGAATATTGCTTTTAACTTTGTTTGTAGTGCTGGAGTTAACGCGTGGTATATCTTGGGGGGCATTACGAGCAGTTTAAGTTGATGGTTATTAGGATTGATAAGATGAGTGTAAGGAAGAAGATTATGAGGTATGTTTTAATAAGACCTTGTTGGGGTTGTGTGGTGAGTTTAATTATTGGTGTTTGTTGAATAGTTGTGCTTTTTGGTCCGATTTTTTCGTTTCAAGTGAGGTCAATAAGGTGGGTTGAGATGTTTTGGGCTCATTGCAGATTGATTTTTGGGATTAGTCGATGTATGATTGATGGAAAATAACCTAATATGTTAGAGAAGTTGTGGGTTAATAGGTTTGGGTTAGTTTTGAGTTGTGTTTTTGTAAGGTTAGCTAGTTCTAGGGCTATAATAAAACCTAGGATTGTTACTAGGAGGGCGGATGTTTTAAGAATAGGGGATATTGTTATGATTTGGGTTTTTGTTGGTGTTATGTTTGAGGTGATGATAAAGCCTGCCATGATACTCCCATAGGCTAGGCGTTTAAGTGGGTTTATTACTAGTGGGTTGTTTTCGTTGATAGGAGGGAGTGTTGAAAAGCGTGGGAAGTTCATTAGGGTGAAGAATGTTAGGCGTAGGGTGTATGCGGCGGTAAATGAGGTAGCTAATAAGGTTATGGTAAGGGCTCAGGCGTTTAAATGGGATATATTTATAGCTTCAATGATAGCATCTTTTGAAAAGAATCCCGATAGGAATGGTATACCTGTTAGGGCTAAGCTGCCAATTGTTATGGTTGATGATGTAAAGGGTAAAAGTTTGTGTAATCCGCCTATTTTTCGGATGTCTTGTTCATCGTTTAGGCTGTGAATGATTGAGCCAGAGCAAAGGAATAGTATGGCTTTGAAGAAGGCATGTGTGCAGATGTGTAGGAAGGCTAGTTGGGGTTGGTTGAGGCCAATTGTGACTATTATTAAGCCGAGTTGGCTTGATGTGGAGAAAGCAATAATTTTTTTGATGTCGTTTTGGGTTAGAGCACAGAGGGCTGTGAATAGTGTGGTGAGTGCTCCTAGACATAAGCAAGTTGTTAGGATTATTTGATTTTCTTGAAATAATGGATGGAGGCGGATTAGTAGGAAGATTCCTGCGACAACTATTGTACTAGAATGGAGTAGGGCAGAGACTGGCGTAGGACCTTCTATGGCTGATGGAAGCCATGGATGTAGTCCGAATTGTGCTGATTTTCCAGCAGCGGCTAGGACTAATCCTGATAATGGTAAAGTTAGGTCAATATTTTTTGATAAGAAGAATAGTTGTTGTATTTCTCATGAGTTGAGGTTTATGGCTAATCAGGCTATACTAAGGATTAGTCCGATATCTCCAATACGGTTATAGATTACTGCTTGGAGGGCGGAAGTATTGGCATCAGCTCGGCTAAATCATCAACTGATTAGTAGGAATGATATGATGCCAACGCCTTCTCATCCAATGAATAGTTGGAATATGTTGTTAGCAGTGGTTAGGATAATTATTGTGATTAGGAATAGTAGGAGGTATTTGAAAAATCGGTTAAGGTTTGGGTCTGAGTGTATGTACCATAAAGCGAATTCTAGGATGGATCATGTAACATAAAGGGCTACTGGGGTGAAAATGATGGAGTATATGTCGAATTTGAAGCTAATGTTAATGTCGAATGTGCTTAAGTTGAATCAGTTTCAGTTTGTTGTGATTGATTCTAGTCCTTGGTCGAGAAAGATAAATAGAGGAATGAGGCTAATAAAGAAAGAGATTTTTACGGAGGTTTTAACATGTGATGCGGATCAGTTTGGGTTAGTAAGTTCTTTGGGATGGAGGGTTGAGGATAAGATAGGGTAAAGAAGTAATAGGAAAATTAGCAGGAATGTTGAGTTGAAGATTGTGGAGTTCATAGCTTTTGCTTGGAGTTGCACCAAGAGTTTTTGGTTCCTAAGACCAATAGATATCTGTAATCTTTCAAAAGCAAGTGAGCCATGGACTTGAACCATGAGTTAGAGAGTTAGCAGTTCTCTTTGTCCCAGACCTCTCTTGGTAATTAAAAAGACTTTAACTTTTGTTTTTAGAACCACAATCTAATGTTTTGGTTAAACTATAATTACAAGTTGTTCATCCTATGATGAGTTCGGGTTTAAGAATTAGTAGAAGGGTTGGAATAAGATGTAGATAGATGAGAAGGTGTTCTCGTGTGTGGGTAGGGGTTATGAAGAGCAGGTGTTGTGGGGTTGGACCTCGTTGTGTTATGATGAATATGTAAAGTGAATAAGAAGCTGTTAGTAGTACACCTAAGCCGGTTGCGATGATGGTTCAATTAGATCATTTTAGTAGGGAAGTAATGATTAATAGTTCCCCCATTAGGTTAGGGGTGGGTGGTAGGGCAAGGTTTGCTAGGTTAATGAGGAGTCAAGAGGTTCCTATAAGAGGAAGAATAATTTGTATTCCTCGGGTTAAAAGTAATGTTCGGCTATGGGTGCGTTCATAATTGGTATTGGCTAGGCAGAAGAGGGCTGAGGAGATTAGGCCGTGGGCAATTATTAGGGTAGTAGCGCCTGCGAAACTTCATGGTGTTTGGATGAGGATGGCTGCAGCTACTAGGCCTATATGGCTAACAGATGAGTAGGCGATTAGTGATTTAAGGTCTGTTTGTCGTAGACAAATAGAACTGGTTATGATAACCCCTCAGATGGCTAGGATGAGGAATGGGTAAGCTATTTCTTTTGTTAGGGGATTAAGTATAACAATGATTCGTATTATACCATATCCTCCTAGTTTTAGTAGGATTGCGGCAAGGATTATAGAACCAGCAATTGGAGCCTCGACGTGGGCTTTGGGCAATCAAAGATGTACTCCATAGAGGGGTATTTTGACAAGAAATGCGATTAGGCAAGCGATTCATCAGAGTTTATTTGTTCATGTTAATATGTTGTGGGTTTGGGGGTATTGCATAATTAGTATGGAAAGGGTGCCTAAGTCTTTTTGTAGGGCGAGTAAGGCAATGAGTAGTGGAAGTGATCCTATGAGAGTGTAGAATAGAAAGTAAGTACCTGCGTTTAGTCGTTCGGTTTGGTTGCCTCAGCGGGTAATAATGATGAGTGTGGGAATGAGTGTGGCTTCAAATATTACATAAAATATAATTATTTCTGTAGCGCTAAAGGCTAGGACTAGGAAGAATTGTAGTGAGATGAGTAGGGTAATATATATGCGTTGTCGTAGATATGGTTCGTTGTTTAGGTGATTCTGGCTAGCGAGGAGTATTAGGGGGAGGAGTCAGCAAGTTAGGATAAGTAAGGGGGAAGATAATGAGTCTACTCCTAAGTAGAAATTGGAGAATCCTCAACCTACTTCGAGATCTCATTTAAATCAGAGTAGGCTTGTTGTAGCAATTAGTAGGCTGTGAGTGATGGAAGTTGTTCATAATCATTTTTTAGGTGATAGTCAGGAGGTGGGAAATAATATGATTGTTGGGATAATGATTTTTAACATTGTAGTAGGTTAAGGTTTTTGAGTTGGTCTGAACCGTGGGTTCGAGTAGCGGCTACTAGTAGTGCTAGACCTGAGCTAGCTTCGCAGGCTGAGAATGTTAGTAAAATCATTGGGGCCAGTGAACAAGAGGATGAGTTTGTTGTTGAGGATCATAGGGCGATTGCAACAAATAGAGATAATATTATACCTTCTAAACAAATTAATGCTGATAATAGATGTGAGCGATTGAGGGCAAGTCCGGTTAGGCTTAATATAAATGCTGAGGTGAAAGTGAAGTAGATGGGGGACATAAGGTATTTATGGATTTTCACCATAATTTATTAAGTCGAAATTAATGGTCTTGATTATTGGACTAAATACCTTTATTCTGCCCATTCAAGCCCACCTTGTGATCATTCGTAAATGAGGCCCAGGGTAAGAAGGGTTAGGATAATGGTTGTTCATAGGATGGTGAAAAGGGGATGTTCTAGTTGATTTGCTCAGGGTAGGGGTAGGAGAAGGGCAATTTCTAGGTCGAAAAGAAGGAATAGAATGGCTACTAGGAAAAAGCGGAGGGAGAATGGCAGACGTGCAGACCCTAGTGGGTCAAAACCACACTCATAGGGTGATATTTTTTCATTGTCTGGGTTTAATACTGGTAATCAGAATGCAATGAATGCAAGGATTAGGGAGATTAGGGCTGTTAAGGTAATAGTGAATGTGATGAGGTTCATTACTTTTCCTTGGATTTTAACCAAGATTAAATGATTGGAAGTCATTTGTACTAGTTTATACTAGAAAAGTGTTATGAACCTCATCAATAGATTGAGACATAAAGGAATAGTCAGACTACGTCAACAAAATGTCAGTATCATGCAGCGGCTTCGAAGCCGAAGTGGTGTTCTGATGTGAAGTGGTATTGGATTTGTCGTAGTAGGCAGACTGCTAAGAATGTGGAGCCAATGATTACATGAAGGCCATGGAAACCTGTGGCAACAAAGAATGTTGTTCCGTAGATTCCATCGGCTATGGTGAAGGGAGCTTCGTAATATTCTATGGCTTGTAGTGCTGTAAAATAAAATCCTAAGATGATTGTGAGTGTTAGGGCTTGGATAGCTTCTTTTCGGTTCCCTTCTATGATACTATGGTGAGCTCAAGTAACGGTGACCCCAGAGGCTAAGAGAACGGCTGTATTAAGAAGTGGGACTTCGAATGGGTCTAACGGGAAAATGCCTGTGGGTGGTCAACAACCGCCTAGTTCTGGGGTTGGAGCTAAGCTAGAGTGGTAAAAGGCTCAGAAAAAACCAAGAAAGAAGAAAACTTCTGATGTGATGAATAAAATTATTCCATATCGTAATCCCTTTTGTACGGGTAGTGTATGATGTCCTTGAAATGTTCCTTCTCGAATTACATCTCGTCATCATTGGATTATTGTGAGGAAAAGCAGTACTAATCCTAGATATAAAAGGGATAGGGAGTGGAAGTGGAATCAGATGGCGAGACCTGAGGTCATAAGGAGGGCAGCCACCGCTCCTGTTAATGGTCATGGGCTGGGGTCGACTATGTGATATGCATGTGCTTGGTGGGCCATTTATTAAACGTTTTCTTGTAAGTAGAGACTTAGAAGAAGAACAAATACGTAGGCTTGGATTATTGCTACAGCTACTTCTAGAATAGTGAGTAGAAATAAAATTGATGAGGTTAAGAGGGCCACTGTGGGTATGATCGTGATTAAAACAAAAGCTGCGGTTGCAATCAGTTGTATGAGTAGATGACCTGCTGTTAGGTTTGCTGTGAGTCGTACTCCAAGTGCCAGGGGGCGAATAAATAGACTAATAGTTTCAATAATAATTAGGATAGGAATTAGAAGGGTGGGAGTACCTTCTGGTAGTAGATGTCCAAGGGCGATGGTAGGTTGATTGAGTAGTCCGATTAGGACTGTTGTAAGTCAGAGTGGTAGGGCAAATGCTATGTTGAGTGATAGCTGGGTTGTGGGAGTGAATGTGTAGGGAAGGAGGCCTAGTAGATTAATAGTAATGAGGAATAGTATAAGTGTTGTAAGGATGATAGCTCATTTATGGCCACCCAGGTTTAGTGGTTGTATGAGTTGATAGGTGAAGCGATTGATAAATCATGATTGTATGGTTGTTAGTCGGTTGTTGAGTCATCGATTGGTTGGAGTTGGGAAGATTACTCATGGGGTTATGATTGCTAGGGCAATTAGGGGGATTCCTAATAATGATGGGCTTAAGAACTGGTCAAAAAAGCTTAGGTTCATGGTCAGTTTCAAGGTTCTGGTTTTGGTTTTTCGGCACTTTTTGGTGTAGGGTTGTTATTGAATAGGTGGGAGGTTACTTTTTGTGGTAAAACAATTAGAAAGAATAGTCATGAGAACATGAAGATGGTGAACCAAGGATTTGGGTTTAGTTGGGGCATTTCATTAAGGGTGGTTGGGAGTCACCAATGTTTAGCTTAAAAGGCTAATGCTGGACCCGGTTTAGCTTCTTAATGAGGTTTCTTCTAGTATTAATGAAGATCAGTTTTCAAAGTGTTCTAGTGGGACTGCTTCAATTACGATAGGTATAAAGCTATGATTAGCTCCGCAGATTTCTGAACATTGGCCATAGTAGACACCAGGTCGTGAGATGATAAAGGCGGTTTGGTTCAAGCGTCCTGGGACTGCATCTATTTTTACTCCCAATGCTGGTACTGCTCATGAATGTAGTACATCTTCTGCGGTGACTAGTACACGGATGGGGGATTGTATGGGAACTACTATTCGATGATCTGTTTCTAGGAGTCGGAATTGTCCTGGGTTTAAGTCTTCGGTTTGGATTATATAAGAGTCGAATTCTAGGTCTTGGTAGTCTGTGTATTCGTAACTTCAATATCATTGATGTCCTAGAGCTTTGATAGTAATGTGGGGGTCGTTTACTTCATCTATTAAGTATAAGATTCGTAAGGAGGGAAGGGCAATTATGATTAAAATAACTGCTGGGACGATGGTTCAAACGATTTCAATTTCTTGTGAGTCAAGAATATATTTGTTAGTAAGTTTTGTTGAGACTATTGCTACGATAATATAAAGGACTAATGAGCTAATGAGAAATACAACTATTAATGTATGATCGTGGAAATGGAGGAGTTCTTCTATTACTGGTGAAGCTGCATCTTGAAAACCTAATTGTGAAGGATGTGCCATTATGTAAGATTCGTGGGAGTTAAACCCACAATTTTGCCCTGACAAGGCAGTGTAATGATTTTTACTAGGATCTCAAGGAAGTGACAGAGTGGTTATGTGGTTGGCTTGAAACCAGCATATGGAGGTTCAATTCCTTCTTTTCTTGGGAGTTAATAGGTTGGCTGTTGGACCTGTACGAATGCTGGTTCTTCGTATGTATGATAGGGTGGAGGACAACCGTGCAGTCATTCTACATTTGTGTGTGGTAGTTCGATGTATAAGATTTCACGTTTAGAGGCGAATGCTTCTCAGATGATAAACAGGAACATGATGACGGCTACTAGGGAGATTAGTGATCCTACAGAAGAGACCACATTTCATAAGGTGTAGGCGTCTGGGTAGTCTGAGTATCGTCGTGGTATTCCTGCTAGACCGAGGAAATGTTGAGGGAAAAAGGTCATATTAACTCCAATAAATATTACTAGGAATTGGGTTTTTGTTCAGGCGGAGTGTAATGTAAATCCCGTGATTAATGGGAATCAATGAATAAAACCTGCTATAATAGCAAATACTGCTCCTATTGATAAGACATAGTGGAAATGAGCTACAACATAATAGGTGTCATGAAGAACGATGTCAAGGGATGAGTTTGCTAGGACGATACCGGTCAGGCCTCCGACTGTGAATAAGAAGATGAAACCAAGGGCTCAGAATATAGGTGTTTCTCATTTAATTGAGCCTCCATGAAGGGTAGCTAATCAGCTGAAAACTTTAACTCCTGTCGGGATGGCAATAATTATTGTTGCTGAAGTAAAATAGGCTCGGGTGTCCACATCTATCCCAACTGTAAACATATGGTGGGCTCATACAATAAAACCAAGTAGTCCGATTGCTATTATTGCTCATACTATTCCTATGTAACCAAATGGTTCTTTTTTACCGGAGTAATAGGCAACGACATGGGAGATTATCCCAAAACCTGGTAGAATTAAAATGTAAACTTCTGGATGGCCAAAGAATCAGAATAAGTGTTGGTAAAGGATTGGATCTCCTCCCCCTGCTGGATCAAAGAAGGTTGTATTGAGATTACGATCTGTGAGGAGTATAGTAATGCCTGCTGCTAGAACTGGTAGTGATAGTAAGAGTAAGATAGTTGTTACAAGAATTGATCATACGAATAGAGGTGTTTGGTATTGGGAAATTGCTGGGGGTTTCATGTTGATAATAGTTGTGATAAAATTAATAGATGCTAAAATTGAGGAAATTCCTGCTAAATGTAATGAAAAGATGGCTAAGTCTACAGAGGCCCCGGCATGGGCAAGATTGCCAGCAAGGGGTGGATACACAGTCCAACCTGTTCCAGCTCCAGCTTCAACTCCGGCAGAGGCCAATAAAAGAAGAAATGATGGAGGTAATAATCAGAAGCTTATGTTATTTATTCGTGGGAATGCTATGTCTGGAGCACCAATTATTAGGGGGACTAGTCAATTCCCAAAGCCTCCGATCATGATTGGTATAACCATGAAAAAGATTATCACAAAGGCATGGGCTGTTACAACCACATTGTAGATTTGGTCATCTCCAAGAAGTGTTCCTGGTTGACTAAGTTCTGTTCGAATGAGCAGACTCAGACCAGTACCAACTATTCCTGCTCAAGCACCGAAAATCAAGTATAGGGTGCCAATGTCTTTATGGTTTGTAGAGAATAATCAACGATTAATTGCCACAGGTAAGATGGCTGAGTTTTTAAGCGGCGGATTGTAGCTCCGTAGATAGAGGTTAGAATCCTCTTCTTATCAAAGTCCTGTAGTATAATTATTACATAAGATTGCAAATCTTGAGACGGAGATTAGGTTCTCCCGGGGCTTCTCCCGCCTCACCCCCCAAACGGCGGGAGAAGCCTAGGTAGAAGTTCGCAGGATTGAACGCTTAGCTGTTAACTAAGATTTTATAGGATCGAGGCCTGTCTATCTAGAAGACTTTAGTTTAATTAAAGCATTTGAGTTGCATTCAGAGGATATGAGATAGAGTCTCGTAAGTCTTAGCAGAAATTAGGAGGTTTTCACTCTTGCTTAAAGCTTTGAAGGCTTTTGGTCTAGTTAACCTAAATTTCTTATGTTGTTAGTGTTAGTATGGATGGGGTTAGGGGGAGTAGGAGGAGGGAAATGGATGTGGTAGAGACAAGGATTAGGTTTGGTTGGGTTGGTTTTGTGCGTCATGTAGATGTTTGGGTGAAGGGGTTTGGTGAGAGGGTAAGGGTTGTAATGTAACATAGGCGTAAGTAGAAGAATAGGCTGAGTAGTGTTGCTAGGGCTACTGTTGTAGCTAGGATAGTTAGGTTTTGTTTGGTTAGTTCTTGGAGGATTAGTCATTTTGGTATGAAACCTGTTAGTGGAGGAAGACCCCCTAGGGATAATAATGTGGTTAGTGTAATGATGGTGAGTAGAGGGGATTTTGTTGTGGATGAGGCGATTGAGTTGATTTTGGTGGAGTTGAATATGTTGAATAATAGGAATATTGAAGTGGTTATGATGATATAGAGGATGAGGTTAAGTAGAGTTAGGTTGGGGGCGTAGTGAAGGATAATGATTATTCAGCCCAAGTGGGCGATTGATGAGTATGCTAAGATTTTTCGTAATTGTGTTTGGTTAAGGCCTCCCCACCCGCCTACAACAATAGATAGGGTGCCAAATAGGGTGAGTAGGTAGGGGTTTAGGAGATGGTTGAGTTGGAATAAGATTGCGAATGGTGCAAGTTTTTGTCATGTGGATAGAACGAGTCCGGTAATTAGGTCTAAGCCTTGTAACACTTCTGGTAATCAGAAGTGTATGGGTGCTAATCCGATTTTTAGTGCTAGTGCAATTGTAATTAGTGTGGCAGAGGTTGGGTTAATTATTTCAGTGATGTATCATTGGCCTGTTATTCAGGCATTTGTTGTTCCGGCAAATAAGAGAAGTGCTGAGGCTGATGCTTGGGTTAGAAAATATTTGGTAGTGGCTTCCACTGCTCGTGGATGTTGTTGTCGAATTATTAATGGGATGATGGCTATTGTGTTAATTTCGAGGCCCATTCAAATTAAGAGTCAGTGGGATCCAATAAATGTGATTGTAGTTCCTAAACTTAAGCTTGAGATTAGGATAGATAATACTAATGGGTTCATTAGTAGAGGAAGGATTTTAACCAACATGTTTGGGGTATGGGCCCAAAAGCTTTAATTAGCTGACTTTACTTAGGAGATAGTATAAGTGGAAGTACGAAGAGTTTTGATCTCTAAGGGATAGGTTCGAGTCCTATTTTTCTAAGGAAGAGGAATGGTTTTAACATTCATTATCCACTCTATCAAAGTGGCCCTTTGATTCAGGCACACTTCCGTTTAAGTTATTGGGGGAAGGCTTGCTATGGCAATTGGGAGTGTGGTGTGTCAAAGGATTAGGGCTAATGTGAGGGGTAGGAAGTTTTTTCATACTAGATGTATAAGTTGATCATATCGGAATCGTGGATAGGAGGCACGGATTCATAGGAATAGGAGGGTTAGTATAGTTGCTTTGAGTATAAGAGAGAGTGTTGATAGTTGTGGTGTTAATGGGTTGTAGGAGGTGCCTAGGAATAGGATAACTGAGAGTGTGTTTATTATTAGGATGTTGGAATATTCTGCTAGGAAAAATAAGGCAAATGGTCCTCCTGCATATTCAATGTTGAACCCTGAAACGAGTTCTGATTCACCTTCAGTAAGGTCAAATGGGGCTCGGTTTGTTTCTGCTAATGTTGAAATGTATCATATTATGGCTAGTGGTCATCCTGGAATAATAAGTCAGATTGTTTCTTGGGCGAGGTTAAATGTGTGTAGGGTGAAGCCCCCTGCGAAAATAATTATAGATAGTAGGATGAGGCCTAAGGCTACTTCATATGAGATAGTTTGTGCTACAGCACGTAGTGCTCCTATAAGAGCATATTTGGAATTTGATGCTCAACCTGAACCTAGGATTGTATAGACGGTTAAGCTTGAGATGGCTAGGATGAATAGTAGACCCAGGTTCAGGTTTAGGATTGATTGTGGTAGGGGGAGTGGTATTCATATTATTAGGGCCAAAGTTAGTGCAATGGTTGGTGTAATTAAGAATAGAAATTGTGATGAGAATGATGGTCGTACAGGTTCTTTTGTAAATAGTTTAAGTCCATCGGCGATTGGTTGAAGGAGTCCATATGGGCCTACTACGTTTGGACCTTTGCGGAGTTGTATATAGCCCAGGATTTTTCGTTCAACTAGGGTTAGAAAGGCTGTAGCTAGTAATACTGGGATGACATAGGCTAAGGGGTTAATAATGTAGAGAAGGAAGGAGTTTAGCATAGTTAAGGAAGGGAATTGAACCCTTGAGTTAAAGAGTTTAGGTCTTTTGCAATTACCAGGCTCTGCCACCTTAACACAAACCATTATCTTTGGTTTATTTGTGATTTCCCTTGTCTATTTTAGTTGATCTTCAATAGATGGGGAAGAAGCGTGCTTAGGCATTGGCTTCATTTTTCCGGTCCTTTCGTACTAGGAAAAATATCATCATAGATAGAAACTGACCTGGATTGCTCCGGTCTGAACTCAGATCACGTAGGACTGTTAATCGTTGAACAAACGAACCCTTAATAGCGGCTACACCATTAGGATGTCCTGATCCAACATCGAGGTCGTAAACCCTTTCGGCGATAGGGACTCTAAGAAAGGATTGCGCTGTTATCCCTAGGGTAACTTGGTTCATTGATCAGGATGTGTGTCCTGGGTCATTGTTCGTTAGATGTTCTATTAATTAAAACTATTCGTTTTAATTTTTAAGTATGTTGAATACTCAGTCGATAAGGGGGTTTTGTTTTTCCCCTTGGTCGCCCCAACCAAAAACAAGTTAAGTTAGATTTATTTATGTTGTTTTATGCCCGAAGGGGTGGTTTATATGGAGTAATTAACTTAAGTGTTTAAAGCTCCATAGGGTCTTCTCGTCTTATGTTGTTATTCTCGTCTCTGCACGAGGAAGCCAATTTCATTGATTAGAAAATAGAGACAGATAAACTCTCGTGATGCCATTCATACGGGTCCTCAATTAAAGGACAAGTGATTACGCTACCTTCGCACGGTCAGGATACCGCGGCCGTTAAAAGTGATTATCACAGGGCAGGCTGGACCTCTTATACTTGTGGGGCAAGAGGCGATGTTTTTGGTAAACAGGCGGAGTTTGTGTTTGCTGAGTTCCTTTATTTTCTTTTAATCTTTCCTGTAGACACACCTGTGTGGGGTTAACGATTGTTGTAATGGGGTTTTCTTGTTTTTGTTTTATTGTATGATAACCTCAGGCTGGTATCGGTTAACTGTCAGTGATTTAATTCTTTCTGATTTACACTAGTGTCGAGGAGAGGGTTAGTCTCATATTACTCATTTTAGCATAAGTTCTTTTATCTAATGATAAAATTACCCAATATTAGGGAGGGGGTTTTGATGGTGTTATCAGGATTATTGGTTTAGTGAGGGCTGGAGCTATGACGCTTGCTTTACAGGTGGCTGCTTTTAGGCCCACTGGGGTGTGTTTCCTTAATGGATTATGATCATTACCCACCTTTGAAAGTTGTTTCTTGATTCAAAAGAGCTGTACCTTTTTTGAATAACTGTTAATTGTTACAATTTGTCTTAAAGGAAATGTTGTTTGCGACAGATGGAATGAATTAATGCAGAATTTAAGTTCTTTTCTTGGGTAACCAGCTATCACTAGGCTCGATAGGTTTTTCACCTCTACTTGGAAGTCTTCCCACTCTTTTGCCACAGAGACGGGTTTGCTCTAATGTGCTGCTTCGAAGTAGCTCGTCTAGTTTCGGGAAGGTGGACTAAAAGTCTTTTTGCCCAGTTGTTCTGGCTAAATCATGATGCAAAAGGTACGAGGTTTAGTCTCTGCTTTTTATTACTTGGATGGTTTGTTTCATTTCTTTTTCAGCTTTCCCTTGCGGTACTGCTTCTATAGTTCTAAGTTTCTGTTCTATCGCCTATACTAGGAAGGTGAAAATGTTTTAAGTTGAATTTTAAAAGGTAATGGGTTTAAAATATTGTTGTGTTTTTTAGGTGTTTAGACTAGCTTTAAGGTTCAAAATGACTCGAGTTGCACGGGTATTTCCTCGGTGTAAGGGAGGTGCTTTGCTGGTTTAGCTACATTTTGGTTATTCCAAGTGCACTTTCCAGTACACTTACCATGTTACGACTTGCCTCCTCTTTGGTAAAGAGTTTGTTTATGTATGGAAATGTTTGTGTTGAGGAGAGTGACGGGCGGTGTGTGCGCGCCTCAGAGCCAGTTTCAGAATAGTATTCTAAGATTTTCTTACTGCTAAATCCACCTTTAAGCAGTTTTTCATTATGCTGTTCGTTTAATTTTTTTGGTAAAAAATGTAGCCCATTTCTTTCCACTTCATTCGCTACACCTCGACCTGACGTGTTGGAGGTTTAATTCATTTTGCTTACTTTTGTCCCCTCATGGGGTGAGCTGACGACGGCGGTATATAGGCGGTTAATGGCAAGAAGTGGTGAGGTTAAACGAGGATTATCGGTTATAGAACAGGCTCCTCTAGGGGGGTCTGGGGCACCGCCAAGTCCTTTGGGTTTAAAGCTAGCGCTTGTAGTACTCGGGCGGGTAAAATAGTATGGGTTTTAACAAAGTTTATGGTTAAGCATAGTAGGGTATCTAATCCTAGTTTGGGTCTTAACTGTCGTGAGGTCAAAAGTTCTTTTTGTGATAAAGTCACTTTCGTTGTTGTGTTTTTTACTCATGGGTGCGTATGACAGCTTGATGAGGTTTTAACTTTAGTGTGAGTTAGATTGTTTTTAATCACCCTTTACGCCGTGGAGTATTAATATGTGTTACTCGTATAACCGCGGTGGCTGGCACGAGATTGACCAACCCTTTTAACTATAACTGGTTCAAGCTTGCGCTTATGTTTCAATGTTAGTTACTGCTGAAGTCCCTTGGGGGTGTGGCTGAGCGAGGTGTCATGGGCTATGATACACTGTATGTGCCTGATACCAGCTCCTAAACAAATAATGGTATGATTAGGGCGTTCTCACTGGAATGCGGAAACTTGCATGTATAAGTTTAGTTAAAATTAATACTGAGGCCAGGACCAAACCTACTGTGCTTGTGAAAAATTTTGAGCTTCTATCTTAGCATCTTCAGTGCCATGCTTTGCATTAAGCTACACTAGC